TCGAGCCTCCCGATCTGTCATTATACCATGAGAAGTAGAAAGAATGACAACGCCCATTCCACCCAAAATTCTAGGAATTCTTTGATAGTTAGAATAGATTCGTAGACCAGGTCTACTGATCCGTTTTAAATTTAAAAGATTTCTATAGGGCCCCTTTCTATTTCTTGTATGTCGCAGGGTTGAAACCAAAAAATATTTGTCGCTTTCTCGATGTTTCCTCACATTTTCGATAAAACCTTCTCGTAAAAGGATTTTAACAATGTTTTCAGTGATATTAGTAGATGCTATTCGAACTACTCTTTTTTTATCCATATCCGCATTGCGTATAGAGGTTAGTATATCAGCAATAGTGTCCCTACTCATGATGGACTAAAATTCTTGTTGCCCCCGAATTTTTATATAATCAACATGTTTTTTTACTTAATTTTTTTTGCTTATGAAAAAAATTATATTATTAAATTAAAGGTATATACGTGAAACACAATCTACTAAATTAATTTGAATCTATTTCTTTCCAATACCCGACTATAACTATATCATAGTCTCATCTTATATTTTAAGACTATTATAATACCTCGGGCGCCAACGAAACTATTTTAGTAAAATTTAAATGCCTCAATTCCCGGGCGATCGCACCAAAAACGCGAGTTCCTTTAGGATTTCCTTCTTGATCAATGACAACTGCGGCATTGTCATCATATCGTATTAGCATACCATTGTTGCGTTTAAGTTCTTTGCAGGTACGTACAATTACAGCTCTGACCACTTCTGATCTTTCTAGGGGCATGTTTGGTACTGCTTCTTTAATCACAGCAACAATAACATCACCGATATAAGCATATCGGCGGTTACTAGCTCCTATGATTCGAATACACATCAATTCTCGAGCCCCACTGTTATCTGCTACATTCAAACGTGTCTGGGGTTGAATCATTTTTTTATTTGTTCTTTCAATGCAAAGGGCGAAGAAAAAGAAAGAAATATTTTTTGTCAAAAAAAAAAATAAACCTTGCATTTTTCATTCCCAGGATTTATTTTCTTTGATTCTACATTCTTATCCCAAAACAATAAATTGAGTTTTGATAGGCATTTTGGATGCTGCTATTGAAATGGCTTTTCTGGCTATATTTTCTGCGACTCCACCCATTTCATAAAGTATTCGACCTGGTTTAACAACAGCTACCCAATATTCTGGAGAGCCTTTACCTGAACCCATACGTGTTTCTGTGGGTCTTACTGTAACTGGTTTGTCGGGAAATATACGTACCCATATTTTTCCACCCCGACGTGCATTTCGTGTCATTGCCCGGCGCCCCGCTTCTATTTGTCTAGATGTGATCCAAGCGGGTTCAAGCGCTTGAAGAGCATATTTACCGAAACTAATATGATTACCTCGATAAGACATTCCCTTCATTCGTCCTCTATGTTGTTTACGGAATCTGGTTCTTTTGGGGTTATAGTTGATGGTTCTTTCTTAATTCCACCTCTACTACAGAACCGGACGTGAGAGTTTCGTCTCATCCAGCTCCTCGCGAAAAGGGGATTCAAAATATTCAAAATGTAGCAATCCAAAAAAGAATGTTTTCGCGGGCGAATATTTACTCTACTATCTATTTCAGTTGTAAGGTTAATTCATTACGTCTCAGATCAGAATAGATGAATTCTTTCTCGGTTCCTTCCGCCATCCCGACCAATGAATCGTTAGGATTTGGTTTCAATAAAATCTTCTGTATTCATGGGTTCCATCGTTCCCATCGCTTCTTGTTTAATGGTTAGGTCTTAATGTTACAACGGAGCTCTTAATGAAATTTGTTCTTGAGTCAATTTTCTCAGTCTTTATTGGCTAAAGGCTCTTGGTTTTTTGTTCTATAATCTATCATTTAATTATGTATGAATCAGTATTGATGCTTTATTACATTGTCTTTTATGAGATGACTAAATGACTCATAGACCTTACATATTGGAATTCTATATCATTTATAGTTTTTTTCTCTCTTTCTCTCACCCCTCTATCCACATCTTTTTCTATATTCCGGTTCACACCTTAGAATAATATTTTTTGCTTTTTTAGTTTATGCAAAACAAATTTCAGTTGCTACAATGATATGAAAAATTTCTCATATCTTGACTGCTTTGTTGGATCTAGATAATGCGAAGTGATGAGTTGGTTCTTAGTTCTATAGTTATTAGTTCATATTAGGGAGGCTTTTTTTTTGAACCTTATTCCTAAAAAAACCAACGAGTCACACACTAAGCATAGCAATTATATCAAACATTTATTTAATCGAATTTTTATTCAACCCTATAGAATTAAATAATTACGAGCTCTTTTTTTTTATTCTTCATCTATAAATATCCAAATTTTGATACCTAATACGCCATAGATAGTTCGAACTGTATAGGCACAATAATCAATTTTAGCCCGAATGGTTTGTAGGGGAACCCTGCCTTCTCTGATCCATTCGACGCGTGCAATTTCTTTTCCATCAATGCGCCCTGC